GCTAGCGTAGCTTAAAACAAAGCATAGCACTGAAGATGCTAAGATGAGCCCTAAAAAGCTCCGCATGCACAAAGGCTTGGTCCTGACTTTTCTATCAGCTTTAGCACGACTTACACATGCAAGTATCCGCAGCCCTGTGAGGATGCCCTTAATCCCCAGCCCGAGGACGAGGAGCGGGCATCAGGCACTAATATCTTAGCCCAAGACGCCTTGCCAAGCCACACCCCCAAGGGAATTCAGCAGTGATAAATATTAAGCCATAAGTGAAAACTTGACTTAGTTAGTGCTAAGAGGGCCGGTAAAACTCGTGCCAGCCACCGCGGTTATACGAGAGGCCCTAGTTGTTAAATACCGGCGTAAAGGGTGGTTAAGGAGAGCAAAGATAAAGCCAAAGGGCCTCTTGGCCGTCATACGCTTACTGAGTGTCCGAAGCCCAAAAACGAAAGTAGCTTTAATATAGCCCACCTGACCCCACGAAAACTGAGAAACAAACTGGGATTAGATACCCCACTATGCTCAGCCGTAAACCTAGACGTTATTCCACAACAAACGTCCGCCAGGGTACTACGAGCGTTAGCTTAAAACCCAAAGGACTTGGCGGTGCCTTAGACCCCCCTAGAGGAGCCTGTTCTAGAACCGATAATCCCCGTCAAACCTCACCACTTCTAGTCATTCCCGCCTATATACCGCCGTCGTCAGCTTACCCTGTGAAGGATTAATAGTAAGCTAAATGGATACATTCCAAAACGTCAGGTCGAGGTGTAGCGAACGAAGTGGGAAGAAATGGGCTACATTTTCTAATTTAGAATATCACGAACAGTACCCTGAAAAATTACTCGAAGGAGGATTTAGTAGTAAAAAGGAAATAGAGTGTCCTTTTGAACTCGGCTCTGAGGCGCGTACACACCGCCCGTCACTCTCCCCTGTCACCTAGCAACAAATGTTTTTAACACCAAAGCGCCGACAAGGGGAGGCAAGTCGTAACATGGTAAGTGTACCGGAAGGTGTACTTGGATCAAATACAGTGTGTGGCTGAGACAGTTAAGCATCTCCCTTACACCGAGAAGACATCCATGCAAATTGGATCACCCTGAGCCAAACAGCTAGCTTAAACATTAAATTAATACAACAACATAAATAAAATAAAATGAACCTAAATCTACAAACTAAACCATTTTTCCACCTTAGTACGGGCGACAGAAAAGGTAAACTTAAGCAATAAAGAGAGTACCGCAAGGGAAAGCTGAAAGAGTAATGAAATAATCCATATAAGCACAAAAAAGCAGAGCTCAAACCTCGTACCTTTTGCATCATGATTTAGCCAGTAATAAACAAGCAAAGCGACCTTTAGTTTGTAACCCCGAAACCAAGTGAGCTACCCCGGGACAGCCTATCGGGCCAACCCTTCTCTGTGGCAAAAGAGTGGGAAGAGCCCCGGGTAGAGGTGATAAGCCTACCGAACTTGGTGATAGCTGGTTGCCTAAGAAATGAATAGAAGTTCAGCCTCATACACCCTCTAATCAATTAAGAAACATCTAAATTAAGTAAAAAGCAAAATATGAGAGTTAGTTGAAGGGGGTACAGCCCCTTTAACCAAGGACACAACCTTAAACAGGAGGATAAGGGTCAAATTTTCCAAAACCAGTCGCCTCAGTGGGCCTAAAAGCAGCCATCTGAACAGAAAGCGTTAAAGCTCAAGCGACATAAAGTTTATTATTCTGATAAACAACCCCACTCCCCTTATATTATTAGGCCATTCCATGCCCACATGGAAGAGACTATGCTAAAATGAGTAACAAGAGGGCACGACCCTCTCCTAGCACAAGTGTAATTTAGACCGGACTAACCACTGAAAATTAACGAACCCAGAAAAAGAGGGCAGTGTTGACAATAAAAAAATCAAGAAAACCCCACAACACCTGAATCGTAAAACCCACACTGGAGTGCTATCCAGGAAAGACTAAAAGAAAAGGAAGGAACTCGGCAAACATAAGCCTCGCCTGTTTACCAAAAACATCGCCTCCTGCAAACCCCAATGTATAGGAGGTCCAGCCTGCCCGGTGACTACAAGTTTAACGGCCGCGGTATTTTGACCGTGCAAAGGTAGCGCAATCACTTGTCTTTTAAATGAAGACCCGTATGAATGGCCAAACGAGGGCTTAACTGTCTCCCCTTTCTAGTCAGTGAAATTGATCTACCCGTGCAGAAGCGGGTATAATAATACAAGACGAGAAGACCCTTTGGAGCTTAAGGTACAAACCCACCTATGTTAAACAACTTATTAACAAAGTATAAACCTAGTAGAGAATGAAGTTTTACCTTCGGTTGGGGCGACCATGGAGAATAAAAAATCCTCCAAGTGGAATGGGATAAATCCTAAAACTAAGAGAGACATCTCTAAGTCACAGAAATTCTGACCAATTATGATCCGGCCACTAGGCCGATCAACGAACCAAGTTACCCTAGGGATAACAGCGCAATCCCCTCCGAGAGTTCATATCGACGAGAGGGTTTACGACCTCGATGTTGGATCAGGACATCCTAATGGTGCAGCCGCTATTAAGGGTTCGTTTGTTCAACGATTAAAGTCCTACGTGATCTGAGTTCAGACCGGAGCAATCCAGGTCAGTTTCTATCTGTAAAGTCGTTTTTCCTAGTACGAAAGGACCGGAAAAGAAAGGCCCATGCCAAAGGCACGCCTTACCCCTAATTAATGAAGACAACTAAATTAAGTAAAGGGGGGCCAAACACGTGCCAAAATAAGGCCACACTAAGATGGCAGAGCATGGTAATTGCAAAAGGCCTAAGCCCTTTCAACCAGAGGTTCAAATCCTCTTCTTAGTTCATGCTAAACACTTTACTAACCCATTTAATTAATCCACTTGCATATATCATCCCCGTACTATTAGCCGTGGCCTTTTTTACACTTATTGAACGAAAAGTATTAGGTTATATACAACTACGAAAAGGCCCAAATATTGTTGGACCATATGGATTACTTCAACCAATTGCTGACGGCATCAAACTATTTATTAAAGAACCAATCCGTCCATCCACATCATCACCATTCTTATTCCTAGCAACCCCAATACTTGCACTTACACTAGCTATAACTTTATGAGCACCAATACCAATACCACATCCAGTTACAGACCTTAATTTAGGTATCTTATTTCTCCTGGCCCTCTCAAGCCTAGCGGTATACTCAATTTTAGGGTCGGGTTGAGCCTCAAATTCAAAATATGCACTAATTGGTGCCCTCCGGGCTGTAGCCCAAACAATTTCATATGAAGTAAGTCTAGGATTAATCCTACTCTCCGTTATTATTTTCTCAGGAGGTTATACACTACAAATATTTAACGTAACACAAGAAGCTATTTGATTATTAATTCCGGCCTGACCTCTGGCCGCAATATGATACATCTCTACATTAGCCGAAACGAACCGTGCACCATTTGATTTAACTGAAGGAGAATCCGAACTGGTATCTGGTTTTAATGTAGAATATGCCGGAGGACCATTTGCCCTATTCTTTCTAGCCGAATATGCTAACATTTTATTAATAAATACTCTATCAGCTATTCTATTCCTAGGTGCATCCCACACCCCCTCTATCCCGGAGTTAACAACAATAAATCTAATGGCTAAAGCCACACTACTATCAATAGTATTTTTATGAACTCGAGCCTCCTACCCACGATTCCGATATGACCAACTCATGCATCTAGTTTGAAAGAATTTCCTCCCACTGACCCTAGCCCTAGTATTATGACACACCGCTCTCCCAATTGCACTAGCAGGAATCCCACCACAATTATAGTTATTAAGGAACCGTGCCCGAATACTTAAGGACCACTTTGATAGAGTGGCTTATGGGGGTTAAAATCCCCCCAGTTCCTAGAAAGAAGGGAATCGAACCCATACTCAGGAGATCAAAACTCCAGGTGCTTCCTATACACCACTCTCTATGACAAGGTCAGCTAATTAAGCTTTCGGGCCCATACCCCGAACATGACGGTTAAAATCCCTCCCCTGTCAATGAACCCTTATGTACTCGCCATCCTTTTATCTAGTTTAGGACTAGGGACCACTTTAACCTTTGCCAGCTCTCACTGACTGCTTGCATGAATAGGATTAGAAATCAATACACTAGCAATTACTCCCTTAATAGCACAACACCATCACCCACGAGCAGTTGAAGCAACCACAAAATATTTTTTAACTCAAGCAACCGCCGCAGCAATAATTCTATTTGCTGCAACAACAAATGCCTGAATAACCGGGGAATGAAGTATTAATGAACTATCTCACCCTTTTGCCCTAGCAATAACAATTACTGCACTAGCACTAAAAATTGGACTAGCCCCTATACACTTCTGACTCCCAGAGGTATTACAAGGACTTGATTTACTCACAGGACTAATCTTGTCAACCTGACAAAAATTAGCCCCTTTCGCATTAATTATTCAAATTGCACCTGCCATTGACCCCATGATCCTTACATCTTTAGGCCTCACATCCACACTTATTGGAGGGTGAGGAGGACTAAACCAGACCCAAATTCGAAAAATTCTAGCCTACTCTTCAATTGCACACATAGGCTGAATAATAATTATTCTGCAATATGCCCCCCAACTGACACTACTCGCCCTAGGCATATACATTTTTATAACATCTACCCTATTCCTTTCCCTAAAAACAGCTTCCGCCACCAAAATTACTACCTTAACAACAATGTGATCTAAAAACCCCATTTTAGCATCAACAACAGCCCTAGCATTATTATCATTAGGAGGTCTTCCACCTTTAACAGGTTTTATACCAAAATGATTGATTCTACAAGAGATAACAAAACAAGAACTACCACTTACAGCAACAATTATGGCTTTAGCCGCTCTTCTTAGTCTTTACTTTTATTTACGACTATGTTATGCCATGACCCTAACTATTAGCCCAAATACAGTAAGCGGTAAAACGCCCTGACGAACTCAGACAACTCAACCAGTAATAACCCTAGCCTTAATAACAACAATAGCCCTAGGACTTTTACCTATTACCCCGGCCATTCTAATACTAGTCACCTAGGGACTTAGGATAAATTAGACCAAGAGCCTTCAAAGCTCTAAGCAGGAGTTAAAATCTCCTAGTCCCTGATAAGACCTGCGGGACTTTATCCCACATCTTCTGAATGCAACCCAGACACTTTAATTAAGCTAAGGCCTTACTAGATGAGAAGGCCTCGATCCTACAAACTCTTAGTTAACAGCTAAGCGCTCAAACCAGCGAGCATTCATCTACTTTCCCGCCGTAGCCGGGTAAGGCGGGAAAGCCCCGGCAGACGTTAGTCTGCGTCTTAGGATTTGCAATCCAACGTGTACTACACCACGGGGCTTGATAGGAAGAGGACTTAAACCTCTATCTTCGGGGCTACAACCCACCGCCTGATTCGGCTATCCTACCTGTGGCAATCACACGCTGATTCTTTTCTACCAATCACAAAGACATTGGCACCCTTTATTTAGTATTTGGTGCTTGAGCCGGAATAGTCGGTACTGCTCTTAGCCTGCTAATCCGGGCTGAACTAAGTCAGCCGGGATCTCTTCTTGGTGATGACCAGATTTATAATGTAATTGTTACCGCACATGCCTTTGTAATAATTTTCTTTATAGTTATACCCATCCTTATTGGGGGGTTTGGTAATTGACTTGTCCCCCTAATAATTGGGGCCCCTGATATAGCATTTCCCCGTATAAATAACATAAGCTTCTGACTCCTACCTCCCTCCTTCCTTCTTCTATTGGCCTCATCTGGTGTTGAGGCTGGGGCCGGTACGGGCTGAACTGTCTACCCCCCTTTAGCAGGGAATCTAGCCCATGCAGGAGCATCCGTAGATTTAACTATTTTTTCACTTCACTTAGCCGGTGCATCCTCTATCCTAGGGGCAATTAATTTCATTACAACAACGATTAACATAAAACCCCCAGCCATCTCCCAATACCAAACTCCATTATTTGTATGAGCTGTCCTTGTAACCGCTGTCCTTCTTTTATTATCATTACCCGTGTTAGCTGCCGGAATTACAATGCTCCTAACAGACCGAAACTTAAATACCACATTCTTTGACCCCGCAGGAGGAGGGGACCCCATCCTGTACCAACACTTATTCTGATTCTTTGGTCATCCAGAAGTTTACATTTTAATTTTACCCGGGTTTGGTATTATCTCTCATGTCGTAGCCTATTATGCAGGCAAAAAAGAACCCTTCGGTTATATGGGTATAGTCTGAGCAATAATGGCCATTGGCCTATTAGGATTTATTGTCTGAGCCCATCATATATTTACGGTTGGTATAGACGTAGATACTCGTGCATACTTTACATCAGCAACTATAATTATTGCCATCCCAACAGGTGTAAAAGTATTTAGCTGACTAGCTACACTTCATGGGGGATCAATTAAATGAGAAACCCCAATGCTATGAGCCCTTGGATTTATCTTCCTTTTCACAGTAGGAGGACTAACAGGCATTGTATTAGCCAACTCATCCCTGGATATTGTATTACACGATACATACTATGTTGTTGCACATTTCCACTACGTATTATCTATGGGAGCCGTATTTGCTATTATAGCAGCCTTTGTCCACTGATTCCCCCTATTTTCAGGATATACACTTCACAGCACTTGAACCAAAATCCATTTTGGGGTAATATTTATTGGTGTAAACCTTACTTTCTTCCCCCAACACTTCCTAGGTTTAGCAGGTATACCACGTCGATACTCAGATTACCCGGATGCCTATACTCTATGAAATACAGTATCATCTATCGGCTCGCTAATTTCACTAGTAGCAGTAATTATATTTCTATTTATTCTATGAGAAGCTTTTGCCGCAAAACGAGAAGTCTCATCGGTAGAATTAACCATAACAAATGTCGAATGACTGCACGGATGCCCTCCACCCTACCACACATTTGAAGAACCTGCATTTGTTCAAGTTCAATCAAATTAATAAGAAAGGGAGGAATTGAACCCCCATCTACTGGTTTCAAGCCAGTCACATAACCACTCTGTCACTTCCTTTTAAGACATTAGTAAATCTGAATTACATCACCTTGTCAAGGTGAAATAGTAGGTTAAACTCCTGCATGTTTTAAGCCCTAGGCTTAATGGCACATCCCACACAATTAGGATTCCAAGACGCGGCATCACCCGTTATAGAAGAACTTCTCCACTTCCATGATCACGCCTTAATAATTGTATTCTTAATTAGCACTTTAGTACTTTACATCATTATTGCAATAGCATCAACAAAGCTCACAAACAAGTATATTTTAGATTCTCAAGAAATTGAAATTGTATGAACTGTTCTCCCAGCTGTAATTCTCATTTTAATTGCCCTACCCTCCCTACGAATTCTTTACCTAATAGATGAGATTAATGATCCACACTTAACAATTAAAGCCATGGGACATCAATGGTACTGAAGCTATGAATATACAGATTATGAAAACCTGGGCTTCGATTCGTATATAATCCCAACTCAAGACCTTAGCCCTGGCCAATTTCGGTTACTTGAGACAGACCACCGAATAGTTGTCCCAATGGAATCCCCTATTCGAGTACTTGTATCAGCTGAAGACGTCCTACACTCCTGAGCCGTACCCTCCCTTGGAATTAAAATGGACGCCGTCCCAGGACGTCTTAATCAAACGGCCTTTATCGCCTCTCGTCCCGGAGTATTTTATGGACAATGTTCTGAAATCTGTGGGGCAAACCACAGTTTTATACCAATTGTAGTGGAAGCAGTTCCACTTGAACACTTCGAAAACTGATCATCCTTAATACTAGAAGACGCCTCACTAGGAAGCTAAATAGGGTCTCAGCATTGGCCTTTTAAGCCAAAGAATGGTGCCTCCCAACCACCCCTAGTGAAATGCCTCAATTAAACCCCGCCCCTTGATTCGCAATTCTAGTATTTTCATGATTAATTTTCCTTACCATTATCCCCACTAAAGTAATAAATCATATTACACCTAATGAGCCAGCCATTCTGGACTCCGAAAAACATAAAACAGAACCCTGAAACTGACCATGGCAATAAGCTTCTTTGATCAATTTGCTAGCCCATCTTATCTGGGTATTCCCCTAATTGCAATTGCAATTGCTCTCCCCTGAATATTATTTCCCACCCCCTCATCCCGATGAATTAATAATCGTCTAATTACTGTCCAAGGATGACTAATTAGTCGTTTTACTAATCAACTTATGTTACCACTAAATTTAGGGGGCCACAAATGAGCTCTATTATTAGCCTCATTAATGGTATTTTTAATTACCATTAACATGCTTGGATTACTGCCCTACACATTTACCCCTACTACACAGCTTTCACTAAATATAGGATTTGCCGTTCCACTATGACTCGCCACAGTCCTCATTGGTATACGAAACCAACCGACGGTTGCCCTAGGCCACCTACTCCCCGAAGGTACCCCTATTCCTTTAATTCCTGTATTAATTATTATCGAAACAATTAGTTTATTTATCCGACCATTAGCCTTAGGAGTTCGACTAACAGCAAACCTAACTGCCGGTCATTTACTAATTCAATTAATTGCCACTGCCGTATTTGTATTACTCCCGCTAATACCCACAGTAGCAATCTTAACGGCCGCCGTTCTATTTCTCCTCACCCTTCTAGAGGTTGCAGTGGCTATAATCCAAGCCTATGTATTTGTTCTCCTCTTAAGCTTATATTTACAAGAGAACGTTTAATGGCCCACCAAGCACATGCATATCATATGGTTGATCCAAGCCCATGACCCCTAACCGGTGCAATCGGAGCATTATTAATAACATCCGGCTTAGCAATCTGGTTTCACTTCCACTCTACTACACTTATAGTCCTCGGAATAATTCTTCTGCTTCTCACTATACTTCAGTGATGACGAGATATTATCCGAGAAGGAACCTTTCAAGGTCATCACACACCCCCAGTACAAAAAGGTTTACGTTATGGTATAATCCTATTTATTACATCTGAGGTATTCTTTTTTCTTGGGTTTTTCTGAGCCTTCTACCACTCAAGCCTAGCCCCCACCCCTGAACTAGGAGGATGCTGACCCCCAACAGGTATTATTACACTAGACCCATTTGAAGTCCCACTACTCAACACAGCCGTTCTCTTAGCATCAGGGGTTACAGTAACATGAGCCCACCATAGTCTTATAGAAGGAGAACGCAAACAAGCCATCCAATCCCTCACACTAACTATTTTATTAGGCTTATATTTTACTGCTTTACAAGCTATAGAATACTACGAAGCCCCGTTTACAATTGCAGACGGAGTTTATGGATCAACATTCTTTGTAGCCACAGGATTCCACGGACTGCATGTTATTATTGGATCTTCATTCCTGGCCGTCTGCCTACTTCGCCAAATCCAATATCATTTTACATCTGAACATCACTTTGGCTTTGAAGCCGCCGCATGATACTGACACTTTGTAGATGTAGTGTGATTATTCCTTTACGTATCCATTTACTGATGAGGCTCATATCTTTCTAGTATTTAAAGTTAGTACAAGTGACTTCCAATCACCCAGTCTTGGTTAAACCCCAAGGATAGATAATGAACTTAATTGTTATAATTTTAACCATTACAACTGCCCTTTCCATAATCCTAGCCATCGTATCTTTCTGGTTACCCCAAATAAATCCAGATGCAGAAAAGCTCTCACCTTATGAATGTGGCTTTGACCCTTTAGGATCTGCGCGACTCCCTTTTTCACTTCGATTTTTCCTAGTAGCTATTTTATTTTTATTATTTGACCTAGAAATTGCTTTACTGCTTCCATTACCCTGAGGAGACCAACTTATTAATCCCACCGGAACTTTCTTTTGAGCTACAGCAGTTCTAATTTTACTTACATTAGGCCTAGTATATGAATGAGTTCAAGGAGGTTTAGAGTGAGCAGAATAGGGAGTTAGTCCAATAAAGACCTCTGATTTCGGCTTAGAAGATCGTGGTTTAACTCCACGGCCCCCTTATGACACCCGTACATTTCAGCTTTAGCTCGGCCTTTGCATTAGGTCTAATAGGCCTAGCGTTTCACCGCACCCACCTACTCTCCGCACTACTCTGCCTTGAAGGGATGATACTATCTTTATTTATTGCTTTAGCCCTTTGAACCTTGCAATTCGAATCCACTATATTTTCAGTGGCCCCTATACTGCTATTAGCTTTTTCTGCCTGCGAGGCCAGTGCAGGCCTGGCCCTTTTGGTTGCCACAGCCCGAACCCACGGAACTGACGGCCTACAAAACCTCAACCTGTTGCAATGTTAAAAGTATTATTTCCCACACTTATATTATTCCCAACAATCTGATTATCCACCCCTAAATGACTATGAACAACAACAACTGCACAAAGTCTATTCATTGCTTTTATTAGCTTATATTGATTAAAATGAACATCAGAAATTGGTTGATCAACCTCTAATACCTACTTAGCCACAGACCCCTTATCGGCCCCCCTCCTAATCCTCACATGCTGACTTCTACCATTAATAATCTTAGCCAGCCAAAATCATATTAACCCCGAACCAATTAGTCGCCAACGTCTATATATCACCCTTTTGGCCTTTCTACAAACCTTCTTAATCATAGCATTTGGGGCTACAGAAATTATTATATTTTATATTATATTTGAAGCCACCCTAATCCCAACACTAATCATTATCACACGATGAGGTAATCAAACCGAACGTCTTAACGCCGGAACTTATTTTTTATTTTACACATTAGCAGGATCCCTGCCCCTCTTAGTCGCCCTTCTTATACTCCAACAGACAACTGGAACCCTTTCAATACTAATTCTACAATATTCCCAACCACTTACACTTAATTCTTGAGGACACAGCATTTGGTGGGCCGGATGCCTAATCGCATTTCTAGTTAAAATACCACTTTATGGAGTCCATCTATGGCTTCCTAAAGCCCACGTCGAAGCCCCCGTAGCAGGATCTATGGTCCTGGCAGCGGTTCTCTTAAAGTTAGGAGGATACGGCATGATGCGAATAATAGTTATACTAGACCCCCTCTCAAAAGAACTAGCCTATCCTTTTATTATCTTAGCATTATGAGGCATTATTATGACCGGATCAATTTGCCTTCGCCAAACAGACTTAAAATCATTAATTGCCTACTCATCCGTCAGCCACATAGGTTTAGTAGCAGGAGGTATTTTAATTCAAACCCCCTGAGGATTTACAGGCGCAATTATCCTAATAATTGCCCACGGATTAGTATCCTCCGCCTTATTTTGTCTGGCCAACACCACATATGAACGCACCCACAGCCGGACCATATTACTAGCCCGAGGCCTCCAAATAATCCTTCCATTAGCAGCAGCCTGATGATTTATTGCCAACCTTGCTAACTTAGCATTACCACCCCTCCCAAACCTAATAGGGGAACTTATAATTATTACAACGCTATTTAACTGATCCCCCTGAACTATCATACTCACAGGAGTAGGAACACTAATCACAGCCGGCTATTCCTTATATTTATTTCTTATAACACAACGAGGGACAACACCCAATCACATTATAGGACTACCGCCCTTCCACACCCGGGAACACCTATTAATGGTACTTCATCTTCTCCCAGTTATTCTATTAGTAATAAAACCAGAACTCATATGAGGCTGATGCTACTAGTAAATATAGTTTAATTAAAAACATTAGATTGTGATTCTAAAAATAGGGGTTAAAATCCCCTTATTCACCAAGGAAGGCCCTGAGGCTATAAGTACTGCTAATACTTATATCCTCGGTTAAACTCCGAGGTTTCCTTACGCTTCTAAAGGATAACAGCTCATCCATTGGTCTTAGGAACCAAAAACTCTTGGTGCAAATCCAAGTGGAAGCTATGCACCCAACCACCTTAATTTTATCATCTTCACTAATTATGATTATTTTAATTCTTATTTATCCCTTACTCACTACACTTAGTCCAACCCTTAAAAACCCCAATTGAGCAGTAACCCATGTAAAAACCGCCGTAAGCACTGCATTTTTTGTTAGTCTTCTACCACTCATATTATTTTTAGACCAAGGAGCTGAGATTATCATTACCAACTGACAGTGAATAAATACCACCCTTTTTGACGTTAATGTTAGCTTCAAATTCGACCACTACTCTCTCATTTTCACACCAATTGCTCTCTACGTAACCTGATCTATTCTAGAATTTGCATCCTGATACATACACTCTGATCCATACATAAACCGGTTTTTTAAATATCTACTCTTATTTTTAGTAGCCATGATTATCCTAGTGACAGCAAACAACATATTTCAACTCTTTATTGGATGAGAAGGGGTAGGAATCATATCATTCCTCTTAATCGGCTGATGGTATGGACGGGCAGACGCCAATACAGCAGCCCTTCAAGCCGTCCTATATAACCGAGTGGGAGATATTGGATTAATTATAAGTATGGCTTGAATCGCTATAAACCTAAACTCATGAGAAATTCAACAAATCTTTTATTTATCAAAAACTCATGACATGACACTCCCTCTTATTGGATTAATTTTGGCAGCAACTGGTAAATCAGCCCAATTTGGGCTGCATCCCTGGCTGCCTTCCGCCATAGAGGGCCCCACACCAGTATCTGCCCTACTTCATTCAAGCACTATAGTTGTTGCCGGTATTTTTCTACTCATTCGACTTCATCCTCTTATAGAGAACAATGACTTAGCATTAACCATCTGCCTTTGCCTAGGAGCCCTAACCACACTGTTTACAGCCGCCTGCGCCCTTACACAAAATGATATTAAAAAGATTGTAGCTTTCTCAACATCCAGCCAACTTGGTTTAATAATAGTTACTATTGGACTTAATCAACCCCAATTAGCATTCTTACATATTTGTACCCACGCCTTTTTTAAAGCAATATTATTCTTATGCTCGGGGTCAATTATTCATAGTCTTAACGATGAGCAAGATATCCGAAAAATAGGGGGACTACAAAACCTCCTGCCATTTACATCAACCTGTTTAACCATTGGAAGCCTAGCTTTAGCAGGCACACCATTCTTAGCAGGCTTCTTCTCAAAAGACGCCATTATTGAAGCCTTAAACACCTCTAACCTTAACGCCTGAGCCCTTACCTTGACACTTATCGCTACATCGTTTACCGCCATTTATAGCTTCCGAGTAATTTTCTTTGTTACTATAGGCACCCCACGATTCTTACCTCTGTCTCCCATTAACGAAAATAATTTACTAGTTATTAACCCTATTAAACGACTTGCCTGAGGAAGTATTATTGCAGGACTTATCATTACATCAAATTTCTTACCTTACAAGACACCCATCATAACTATACCTACTTTACTTAAAATAGCAGCCCTAATAGTAACAATTGTAGGCTTACTAGTAGCGATAGAGTTAACAACATTAACTAATAAACAATTCAAAATTAACCCAACAACATCTATTCATCACTTCTCAAATATACTAGGCTACTTCCCCATGATCATCCACCGACTTATCCCGAAACTAAACTTAACTCTGGGACAATCAATTGCCACACAATTAGTTGATGTAACATGGCTTGAAGCCGTTGGCCCAAAAGGGGTATCCTCCTTACAAACCAAGATGTCCAAAACAATTAATGACACTCAGCGAGGCCTAATTAAAACATACTTAACAATCTTTTTATTATCAACCACCCTGGCAATTCTACTAGCCACTATTTAAACTGCCCGAAGTGTCCCACGCTCAAGACCACGAGTTAATTCCAGTACAACAAATAAAGTTAATAGTAATACCCACGCGCAAATGACTAATATAGTGCCCCCAGATGAGTATATTATAGCTACTCCACTAGTATCCCCTCGCAATACAGAAAACTCCTTTAAACTATCAATTACAACTCAAGACCCTTCGTACCAATTTTCCCAAAATAAAACAACTATAAGACCCACCCCTAATACATAAATTAAAACATACCCTATTACAGAACGATCCCCTCACGCCTCAGGAAAAGGCTCAGCAGCCAAAGCTGCCGAATAGGCAAATACAACAAGCATACCACCTAAATAGATTAAAAAAAGAACTAAGGATAAGAATGACCCCCCATGCCCAATAAGCACTCCACACCCTACCCCAGCTGCCACCACCAAACCAAAAGCCGCGAAGTAAGGGGCGGGATTAGAAGCAACAGCAACTAAACCCATAATTAAAGCCATCAACAGTAATGATACAAGATAAGTCATAATTCCCACTCGGATTTTAACCGGGACCAGTGATTTGAAGAACCACCGTTGTTATTCAACTATAAGAACCCTAATGGCAAGCCTACGAAAAACACACCCCCTTATAAAAATTGCTAATGATGCATTAGTCGATCTACCAGCTCCCTCTAATATTTCAGTATGATGAAACTTCGGATCCCTCCTTGGATTATGTTTAATTATTCAAATTATTACTGGATTATTTCTAGCCATGCACTACACATCCGACATTTCCACCGCCTTTTCATCAGTGGCACACATTTGTCGGGACGTAAACTACGGATGATTAATTCGAAGTATTCACGCCAACGGAGCATCCTTCTTTTTTATTTGCATTTATATACATATTGCCCGAGGACTATATTATGGCTCCTACCTTTATAAAGAGACATGAAATATTGGAGTCATCCTCCTGCTATTAGTAATAATAACAGCCTTTGTCGGCTATGTGCTACCATGAGGACAAATATCATTTTGAGGAGCCACAGTCATTACCAATCTCCTATCCGCAGTACCTTATATAGGAAATGCACTAGTCCAATGAATCTGAGGGGGCTTTTCAGTTGATAATGCAACGTTAACCCGATTCTTTGCTTTCCACTTCTTATTTCCCTTTATCATTGCCGCAGCAACAATTATTCACCTCCTGTTCCTCCATGAGACAGGATCTAATAATCCAGCAGGATTAAACTCAGACATAGACAAAATTTCATTTCATCCATACTTCTCGTACAAAGACCTTTTTGGATTTGTAGTTATACTTTTAGCACTTACATCTCTAGCCCTTTTTTCCCCTAATCTCCTAGGAGACCCAGACAACTTCACCCCCGCAAACCCGCTAGTTACGCCCCCACACATCAAACCCGAGTGATATTTCCTATTTGCTTACGCAATTCTTCGATCAATTCCCAACAAACTCGGAGGAGTCCTGGCACTTCTATTTTCCATCCTCGTCTTAATAGTCGTACCAATTCTTCACACCTCAAAGCAACGAGGACTAACGTTCCGGCCAATAACCCAAATTTTATTCTGAGCCCTCGTCGCAGATATAGCCATTTTAACATGAATTGGGGGAATGCCAGTAGAGCACCCATTTATTATCATCGGGCAAATCGCATCAATTCTATATTTCGCACTATTTCTAGTATTAATCCCATTAACAGGTTGACTAGAGAATAAAGCCCTAGAATGAGCTTGCCCTAGTAGCTTTAATCAAAGCATCGGTCTTGTAATCCGAAGATTGGAGGTTAAACCCCTCCCTAGTGCCAGAAAAAAGAGATTTTAACTCTCACCCCTAGCTCCCAAAGCTAGAATTCTAAACTAAACTATTTTCTGTAGTATGGTTTAATGCATAATGCATGATTTGCATTAATATGTCAGTGTATTAATGTATTATCACCATACAATTATTTTAAACATAAAGCAAGTACTAACTTTTAAGGTATACATAAGACATAATTTTAAATTTCAGATAAAATTTACATATATCATTCATATTCTTAACTCCAATTTAAATTATCCTTCAAAATCTTACCTTGCGTTACCCAACATAAATTTCAGCATGAATATATTAATGTAGTAAGAAACCACCAACCAGTTTATATAATTGCATATTATTCATGATAGAATCAGGGACATAAGTGGAGGGTGGTATATTATGAAYTATTACTGGCATCTGATTCTCCTGTCACGGGCATGAGCATGTGAATTCCCCATGTTTAAATCTATACTGGCATCTGATTACAGGTGTAGTACATATGTCTCGTTACCCACCAAGCCGGGCATTCTTTTATATGCATAGGTTCTTTTTTCTGGTTTCCTTTCATCCACATTTCAGAGTGCAGGCTCAAATTCTGAATCAAGGTTAGGAACATTTTCTCTTGATTGTGAAAATATAATGAATGATTTTAAGACATAAGATAAGAGTTACATTAGTTTATCTCAAGTGCATAATACGTCCTTACTCAACACATCCTTATACTATATGCCCCCTTTTGGTTTCCGCGCGTTAAACCCCCCTACCCCCTACGCTCAGTGATTCCTGTTTTCTTTGTCAAACCCCTAAACCAAAGAAGGCTCGACTGAGCGCAATAAAATTAACGAGTTTTGATAATATTAATTTATATCACCACATTATATATATATACATATATATATATGACTCCACATTTTTCACCATGTAAAACCTAAACTACACGAGTAAAAACTTATTAATTAATTTCAACACTAAAATTTCAAAGAAAATTTA